TACGAGCCCCTTCTAATGGAAAAATCAAATTCAATCAGGATTTGCTTCATCCTACACGTACATGTCATGGTCATCCTGCTTTTCTATGTTATATAGCCCTATATGTAACTATTGAGGATCAAGATATTCTACATAATGTGACTATTCCACCAAAAAGTTTTCTTTTAGTTCAAAATGATCAATATGTAGAATCAGAACAAGTGATTGCGGAGATTCGCGCGGGAACATCCACCTTGAATTTGAAAGATAGGGTTCGAAAACATATTTATTCTGACTCAGAGGGAGAAATGCATTGGAGTACCGCGGTGTACCATGCACCCGACTATACATATGGTAATGTTCATCTCTTACCAAAAACAAGTCATTTATGGATAGTATCGGGGGTTCCGTACAGATCCAGTATGCTCTCTGTTTCACTCCACAAGGATCAGGATCAAATGAATGTTCATTCTCTTTCTGCTGAAGGAAAATCCATTTCTAATTCTAATCTATTAGTTCCTAATGATCAAGCAAGATATAACACATTTTTGAGTTCAGAGCCCTTTGGTAAACACGGGGAGAGGATTCTTGATTATTTAGGACCTGGTCGAATCATACCCAACGGTCCTTGTAATCTCACATATACTGCCATTCTCCACGGGAATTCTGATTTCTTTTTCTTGTCAAAGAGGAGAAGAAATCGATTCATCATTCCATTCCAATATAATCAAGGACAAGAAAAAGAACTAATAACCCCCTCGGGTCTCTCGATTGAAATACCTATAAATGGGATTTTCCATAGAAATAGTATTCTTGCTTATTTCGACGATCCCCGATACAGAAGAAAGAGTTCGGGAATTACTAAATATGGGACTATCGAGGCGCGTTCGAGCGTAAAGAAAGAAGATTTGATTGAGTATCGAAGAATGCCAAAATACCAAACGAAAATAGATCAAATTTTTTGCATTCCCGAGGAAGTGCATATTTTACCCGGATCGTCTTCCGTAATGGTACGAAATAATAGTATTATTGGGGTAGATACAGAAATCACTTTCAAAACAAGAAGCCGAGTAGGCGGATTGGTCCAAGTAGAGAAAAAAACAAAAAAGATTGAACTGAAAATATTTTCTGGAGATATTTATTTTCCCAGAGAGACAGATAAGATCTCCTGGCAGAGCGGTATCTTGATACCACCCGGAAGGGAAAAAAAAAATTCAAAGGAATCAAAAAAAGTGAAAAATTGGAGCTATGTCGAACGGATTGCCCCTGCTAAGAAAAGGTATTTTGTTTTAGTTCGACCCGTAGTTAGGTATGAAATCGCGGATGGGATAAATTTCGCAACGCTTTTCCCTCAGGATCCGTTGCAGGAAAGGGATAATGTGCAACTTCGAGTTGTCAATTATATCCTTTGTGGAAATGGCAAACCAATTCGAGGAATTTCTCATACAAATATTCAATTAGTTCGAACTTGTTTAGTATTGAATTGGTGCCAAGAAAAAAAGGGTTCTTCTATGGAGGAGATTCATGCTTCCTTTGTTGAAATAAGGGTAAATGATCTGATTCAAGATTTCATCAGAATGGACTTAGTGAAATCCCCTATTTCGTATACCAGAAAAAGGAATGCTCCGGCAGAGTCCGAGTTGATCCTGGTTAATGGAGCAGATCGCACCAATCCTTTTTATTCCAAGGCAAGGATTCAACAATTGCTTACCCAACAGCAAGGAACTATTCGTACGTTGTTGAATCGAAATAAGGAATGTAAATCTTTGATAATTTTGTCATCATCTAATTGTTTTCGAATAGGCCCATTCGACGATTTCAAATATAAGAATCTAACAAAAAAATCAAATACAAATAAAGGGGATTCCGTACTTCCAATTAGGAATTCATTTGGTCCCTTAGGGGTTGTCCCTAAAATTGCGAATTTTTATTCATTTTACTATTTAATAACTCATAATCAGATCTTGATAAATAAATATTTGCTACTTGACAATCTAAAAGCGGATTTTCAAATACTTCAATATTTTTTAATGGATGAAAATGGGAGAATTTATAATCCTGATCCATGCAGTAACAGGATTTGGAATCCATTCAATTCGAATTGGTATTGTCTCCATCACGATTATTGTAACGAAAGATCAACAATAATTAGCCTTGGACAGTTTTTTTGTGAAAATCTATCTATATCTCAATATGGGACGCCTCTAAAATCTGGCCAGGTTCTGATTATTCATGTTGACTTTTTAGTAATAAGATCTGCTAAGCCCTATTTGGCTATTCCGGGAGCAACCGTTCATGGTCATTATGGAGAAATAATGTACGGAGGAGATCCTTTACTTACATTTCTATATGAAAAATCAAGATCTAGTGATATAACGCAGGGTCTTCCAAAAGTAGAACAAGTCTTAGAAGCGCGTTCGGTTGATTCAATATCAATGAACTTAGAAAAGAGGGTTGAGGGTTGGAACGAATCTATAACAAGAATTCTTGGGATTCCTTGGGGATTCTTGATTGGCGCTGAGCTAACCATATCGCAAAGTCGGATTTCTTTGGTTAATAAGATTCAAAGGGTTTATCGATCCCAGGGAGTGCAGATCCATAATAGGCATATAGAAATTATTGTACGTCAAATAACATCAAAAGTGTTGGTTTCAGAAGAGGGAATGTCTAATGTTTTTTCACCTGGCGAGCTAATTGGGTTGTTGCGTGCGGAACGAACAGGGCGTGCGTTGGAAGAAGCGGCCTGTTATCGAGCCGTCTTTTTGGGAATAACGAGGGCGTCTCTGAATACTCAAAGTTTCATATCCGAAGCGAGTTTTCAAGAAACTGCTCGAGTTTTAGCAAAGGCGGCTCTACGAGGTCGTATCGATTGGTTGAAGGGTCTGAAAGAAAATGTTGTTCTGGGGGGTATGATACCGGTTGGTACCGGATTCAAAGGATTAGTGCACCCTTCCAGCCAACACGGCGACATTTCGTTGGAAACGAAAACTAAGAATCTATTCGAAGGGGGTATGAGAGATATTTTGTTCTACCACAAAGATTTTTTTTCTTCTTGTATTCCAATTCCAAAGAATTTTCATGAGATAGATATATCAGAACAATAATTGACAGAATTTATTGATTCCTAAGAAGGGATTCATCCTTTTCATTTCACTTTCACTACCTACTCTTCTTATAAAAAAGAACTAAGGAATAGAAAGGAAGTCATCGCTCGGACCGTGTATCCATGTTAAATCTCCGGTAGAAGGTTCCTTCGGAACAATTTTTTATTTCAGGGTACCTCGTCTCTTAAACAAAAAGAGAAAGTGTGGGGAGAAATGACAAGAAGATATTGGAACATCCAATTAGAAGAGATGATCAAAGCAGGAGTGCATTTTGGTCATGGTACTAAGAAATGGAATCCTAGAATGGCACCTTACATATTGACAAAACGTAAGGGTAGGCATATTACCAATCTTACGAGAACTGCTCGTTTTTTATCAGAAGCTTGTGATTTACTTTTTGATGCATCAAGTAGGAGAAAACAATTCTTACTAGTTGGTACCAAAATCATAGCAACTGATTTAGTAGCATCGGCTGCAATAAGGGCGCGATGTCATTATGTTAATAAAAAATGGCTCGGTGGTATGTCAACGAATTGGTCCACTACGAAAACGAGACTTCAAAAGTTCAGGGACCTGAGAGCGGAACAAAAGAGGGGAAGATTCAACCGTCTTCCTAAAAGAGATGCAGCAATGTTGAAGAGACAATTATCTCACTTGCAAAGATATCTGGGTGGCATCAAATATATGACGGGGGTGCCTGATATTGTAATTATCCTTGATCAGCACGAAGAATATACCGCTCTTCGAGAATGTATCACTTTGGGAATTCCAACAATTTGTTTAATCGATACAAATTGTGACCCGGATCTCGCAGATCTTTCGATTCCCGCCAATGATGACGCTAGGGCGTCAATCCGATTCATTCTTAAAAAACTCATATCTGCAATTTGTGAGGGCCGTTCTAGCTATATAAGAAATTGTTGATTAATAATAAGATAAGTCAATTACTTCAGGAACTCCATGGATTTATCGAATTGGTTACAATTTCTGAATATAACAAAAGAGAAAAAAAGCGCCGGGAATAGTCTGTAATTACTGGGTATCCGAAATATATAAGTGGGTGAGTCGAGAAAGAGATGGTTGAATCAAAATAATGGCTTTTTAAGTTCTATTTCTGTAAGAGGTCAATATGAATCTTCTACCATCTTCCGTCAACACACTAAAAGGGCTATATGATATATCCGGTGTCGAAGTAGGCCAGCATTTTTATTGGCAAATAGGGGGTTTCCAAGTACATGCCCAAGTACTTATCACTTCTTGGTTCGTAATGGCTATCTTACTAAGTTCCGCCACTATAGCCGTTCGAAATCCGCAAACCATTCCTACCGACGGTCAGAATTTCTTCGAATATGTCCTTGAATTCGTTCGAGACTTGAGTAAAACCCAAATTGGAGAAGAATATGGTCCTTGGGTTCCCTTTATTGGAACTATGTTCTTATTTATTTTTGTTTCTAACTGGTCAGGGGCTCTTTTACCTTGGAAAATCATACAATTACCTCATGGGGAGTTAGCCGCGCCCACCAATGATATAAATACTACGGTTGCTTTAGCTTTACCTACGTCAGTGGCATACTTCTATGCGGGTCTTACAAAAAAGGGATTGGGTTATTTTGCTAAATACATTCAACCCACTCCAATCCTTTTACCTATTAACATCCTAGAAGATTTCACAAAACCCTTATCGCTGAGTTTTCGACTTTTTGGGAATATATTGGCCGATGAATTGGTAGTTGTTGTTCTTGTTTCTTTAGTACCTTCAGTGGTTCCTATACCTGTCATGTTCCTTGGATTATTTACAAGTGGTATTCAAGCTCTTATTTTTGCAACTTTAGCCGCGGCTTATATAGGAGAATCCATGGAGGGTCATCATTGACTAGCTTTGCTTTTTTTTTTTTTTACGTTATCGCAATGCAATGTACGGATAATATATACAAATAGAATAGAGTATATACGATCTAGAATAGTAGTCAAAAAAGGCAAAAAGATTATTTATTATTATTGATATAGTAAAAATAGTAAAAAAGGGAAAGGGATCTCAAAGAGTTTTTTCCTAGGATTCCCTTTTTTTTGACCGATTTCTGTCATATCCCTTCCAATGAATATTCTATTTTGATTTGTTCAGTCAATCACACTATGACGATTTATTATTTGTATTTTGTATTAAGAAGTCTTATCTTATCTAGTCCCGGCATGCTATTCTATTAAACAAAAAACGCGGTTTTACAGTCCCACTTCCTTTGAGTTTCAACGATTGGTCAAAATTCAAATGAATTGCGTGCAATTAGATATCAAATCTTTCTATTCTAGGGAATGATTCATACAAATGAATTTGTCTCTTTTCTCTTTGTAGTCATGCGGGATAATGATAAAGAAAAGTAAACGAATATGAACTTCATAAAAATAGGTTAGGGGGTCGAACTAAGTATATGGAATGGCTATAAACCAACTCTTATCTATCTTTAGAAAAAGGATAAAATCTCGTGGCCCGTGGAATAGAAGATCGAAATCTTTGGTTTACGTTATGGAAGAAACACGTGTATATGGGATAGTAGATAGTGACTAGTTATCTATATGAACGACCTATATCTCTTTTGTCCTTCCCCACACCATACCATGAATTTCGATGGGGATTCCAATAGAATAGAAAGTCCCTCTTTTTCGTTTGGGCCGAATGAATAAACAGACGAAAGCAGGCATATCGAATCAAAGAGAAAGGATGAAGAAATGAAAGAGGGCTTTCGGAATAAAGAAATGGAAGACCCAGAACCCTATGAATTGATAAAAAAACTCCACGGATAGGAATGAAAAATGAGATATCCAAGTTGTTCTGACGATTCCATATTCTCATTACTTGAATTTTCACTCATAGGTCTTAGTTATTTCGACCGGCTCGATCTTACTTTAGGAGTGGAAGGAAGAATAAGTCATAATTCAATGGTTTATTGTATCATTAACCATTTCTTTCTTTTTTGCAAGGAACTTACCATGAATCCACTGATTGCTGCCGCTTCCGTTATTGCTGCTGGATTGGCCGTAGGGCTGGCTTCTATTGGACCTGGAGTTGGTCAAGGTACTGCTGCGGGACAAGCCGTCGAAGGTATCGCGAGACAACCCGAAGCAGAGGGTAAAATACGAGGTACTTTATTGCTCAGCCTGGCTTTTATGGAAGCTTTAACAATTTATGGACTGGTCGTGGCATTAGCACTTTTATTTGCAAATCCTTTTGTTTAGTTTCATCCTCGAAATAGAAATGGGAAATTCTTTTCTTTTTTTTTTATCTCAGTCTTGGGTCTTGTCGCTTGCTTTTTCGAATTTTATCAAAATTGAACTCCTACAATTCATACCTTTCAATTATTCGTTGAGACAATACTCCGGGAAGGACTTATTTGAGGAATGGAATTCAATTAGCGGATTCACTCGCCTTCTCCCCTTCTTAGTCCAAAGGAAACTCCTTTTTTTGTTTTTAGGAAGTGCTGCTACAAATGAGGCATTTCGCAATGGACATAAGGCCTGGGACCTAATACTAAGCAAATTCAGTATTTTCTTATTGGGTTGGGAACTTGAATTGAAATAAGAAAGAAATAGGAATTTCCACAATTCCTATATTCTATATTGAATACTGATAAATGAAATCGAAATAAGTCAATAAAAAAATCAAATAAACAAAAAAAAATGGGGGGCAAAGTACTATAAGCTCTGGTCAAGTAGTACTATCTATAAGAGGAGATCATATGAAAAATGTAACCGATTCTTTCGTTTCCTTGGGTCACTGGTCATCCGCCGGGAGTTTCGGATTTAATACCGATATTTTAGCAACAAATCCAATAAATCTCAGTCTAGTACTTGGCGTATTGATCTTTTTTGGAAAGGGAGTGTGTGCGAGTTGTTTATTTCAATACAAGGCTGGATTCAACCAGCTGCACTTTTTTTTTTTTTCTTTAGAACTTGAAAATAAAGGTGTACTATCTGGCGAATTACTTCTGAATTAATTCGTAAATCATATGTACGAACCATAGCATTTCGTGACTCATTGGGAAATCGACTTTGATTCTCTATCAACCAATAATGTGGGATCCTTAAGATGGTTAAAACTCAATTGTTTGAAGTCCAGGCGCAACATTGGTATTCTTTCTACCACTATATTAGTTTAGTATAGTGATGCTTTCAAAATAAATAGTTGCAATTTATCCGATTCCGATATAGAACACTCATATCGATATAAAGGGTTTGAACCATTTACTGGAAAGGGGGCACCCCTGTCCTTTTTTTACCCAATGCTGAATTGACAACCTGTACATAAAATAAGAGGAATTTTTGGATTTGGAGAAAAAAAGAAACAACCTTGCTGAGAATTACAGATTTTTTTCTGGTCGGTAGAGTCCTCCAAAAATCCTGGTCTTGGATCAACGATTCGTTT